CTCTGCCTGTCTTCCTTTATCAGGACCACACTTCATCACCAACCTCAAACTCCTGCGCTCTCCAGCGTGGCTTTACATTTCTATCCTTGCTTTGCTTCCCCTCACGCACCTCTGCGTGCAGTCGACCCTAGCAAAGTCATTGATATCCAAGCAGTTTTCCTCTTATCTTATTACGGGCGGAGCCAACTCTTTCATTCCTCTGGTCTTCCACAAACGGCGATCTCTCAGTGCTTCTATTCACCGAGTTTGGATAAGCAAACTCAGCTGTTGCCACCTCCCAGCGTCTCGGCTTGCCGTTTACCAGGCTCCTCAACAAATCACCAACCATCTCGATCTAACCATCCCTTTGTGGGTGGCGCTACTGAAGCGCAAGCCGGTTCCCTCCTCCATAACGTCCTCCAGAAATGACTCATGAATTTATTGTCTCGATCGGACGTTATGCTAACCGGAACTCCGTGGTTTCTCACTACTTCCTTTCAGAAAGAATAATACGAAAAACGGGAGCCCTGGTTCTAAGAGAATCTATCAACCACCACAAAGACCCAATAGACGCTGCTTTTATGCAGAAAAAAACATGAATACGAAAATTAATAACATTACGTAATTTATAGGGCTGTTCGCCTTAGAAGAAGCCCGGCTCCCGTTCTTTCTATACTAATAAAATAGTCAGGCGATAAGACTAAGACGACGCGGAACATAATTAGGCCCTTAGCCCCGGTCCATGGGGAAGGTCTAAAGGCTAACATCTCATGCGCGGCCAAGTCTACTACCTTAGAGCCATAGAAGCCTTTGCTTAACCATGGCTACCGACGAGGGCTTTCGGCGACCAGGCGAGCAGCTCCTCTATATCTATAAAAGGCTATGCTATAAAGCTTCCAAGGGCTCAACTATACTCAGCTATAGATCTTTAGTTATAAGGGCTCACCATGCTATCTCAGTCTAAGGAATTTTTGGAAAAACGTATTAAATGGTAAGGTAAACAATGGTTGGTTATCTTATGCTATAAGATAGCGCTACCTTGATCTAATGCTATTCCTTACTAAAGGCGAACGCTCATGCTACCATGGTAGTAAGGAAAGTACTATAGATCTTCGCCCACCATCACCATGAATTATGGGACGCTGGTCTGCCGAGCATGATCAGCCACACTGAGACTAAGACCGAAATCGAATTCGAATCGAAGACCACAATCACTCCTCTTTTTCTGCTTCTGCTAGGATTTTGTCCTGATAGCGCCGTGCTTGTTCAAGAAAGAGTTCCTTTGACGGAGAGAAAGACTCCGGGGCTAGATAGTCACTGGCCTATCGCCTTGAGCCTGAAGACTATCAATTCCTTTTTTAAGTAAAGAAAGACGGAGCACTCGCGGCACACAGACCATATCCTATCCAGTGAGTAGGCGGGGACATGATGAAGTCTTCAGGTCATGAGCCTGATGATTTTCCTCTACCCCGCTTTGAACATTCTCCTTTATATAGAGAGAGACACTGAACCCCAACCCATTAAAAAAAGTGCCACATCAATTCGATTTCACAGCACCCAGCTTAAAGACATCTCGATATCGGATTTCCAATGGTCCTTTGAACGGTCAGCAAAGTACGCCATAACTTAACTATAGGGTCCATGTTCATGATTTGAGAGAGTATGGACATCTGTCAAAGATGCCAGGGAGGGGAGGGTGAAAAAAGGCACTAGTAAGGTCGGTATATAAAGCGTCTTTCCTCTTCGTTGACTTGGACAACTGCTTTTCAAGAGGGTGGCATGGAAGAGGTTTAAAAGAAAGACCCGGAATCGGAATCTAAGCCGAAGTGAACCTTTCCTTCAAAGCCTTGAGACTGTGCCCTGGATGCTTAGAGAAGAGGCGAAGGAAAGAACCCGTCGTCTTCGGAAGTAAGGAGATGGTGGACTGCTTATGAATCAAGAGGAGCAGGCTAACTCTAAGGCCTTTCCCTAGGGTGGAAGTCAACAACAGAAACTATCTTCATTGGATCTAGTTAGCCGGTTCCAACTTTTGCCTTTAGTTCGATCTCTGCCACCGGTGTAAGCCTATCCACTCTTACTGTGAGAGTTTCCGGTGTGCTAGAGCAGAGAATGCGCTGTGAGGAAGAAAAGGCCTCTTTGGCAACTATGGAATACGGTATTCACGAATCAACTGCTATTTATTGAAGGCCGGGACGAAGCCAATCACACATTTCTACTTTCGACCAGGTAAAGATATCCACATCTGAGGAAGAGCAGGGATAATCGTAGACTAAGAAGAGAGGACGCAAACACATTCATTGAATTGGACAACTTTGTTAGCAAGAAGCGGTTAGCCGTACTCAGTTCCAGGCACGCTTTCCTGATTCGTGGGGATGAGAATGTCAAACCTTTTCTTGCAAACACCTCTTCTTCTATCCCTTAAGCCGTACGAAGGAGCTCCGGGAATGTGAGCAAACCTGGCTAGAAGTCTCTTTCCAGCAATCTCTAGATATTCTCCTACTTCTCTTGAAGCAGCTTTCGTAGCAGTATTCCCAGTGTCAATAAGAGTCCCACTCTCACCGGCCTTCGTCGTGGTGGTGTATTCAAAGAGCTCTCCCAAGTAGGATATACCTATAGAGCTATCTAAAGATTGCTGCTGCCCTAAGATATAAGATAAGAGATAAGTAAGAAAATCGTTCTATTGCTTTCGGTCCCTTGAATGGAGTCACTCTACCTTTGAGCGAATTGCTATTGAGTATTTAGTTTCCTTTCCGGGCAGCTAGGGGCATGCGAGCTCCCTTTTTGGGGGTTTGACCGGTAAGCCTTTTAGGAGTTCTCTTTACCTGGGAGAGATTTCTTTTCTTGGCCTTTGTAAAGTGATTACTAAGACTAAGGTATTTTGAATATCTTATTAAAGCGGGAAGCATTGAACTGTTAAAATGCCATCTAAGCCAGTTACATTGGTAAGCCCTACGGAGGGCTTATTCCTTGAGATTCCTTCTGGCTTTTGAAGAGAGGAGTCTAATTAGGACTCCTTTAATATACCTTTAATATAATAGGCTTAGATACTTTTCTATATAAATATAAGCCATGGAGGAAATGGGCTTTGCTTTCACTAGAACAGAGGTTCTCGAAAGAGACCCTATGCTATGGGAGAGCTCCTTCTTCATAGTGATGATCATGAGATGGATAGGAATATTTCACCTAGAGGAACCGCTAAGGATTGGGATCCAGGTCTCTTGTCTATTCAGTTAGTCAGAAAGCTAGATCAAGAAAGGGTAGAAAAAGAAGAGGAAAGGAAGGTTTGGATTATTCTTGACTTATTAGTAATGGTGACTCATTAACAGGGATTTGGCTTGCTCGTAAACTCTTTTTTCTCTTTCGTTTAGGAATTTTTTTTTTAATTTATATATTCGATTTCGACATCGAATTAGACTCATCCAACGCGGAATGAATCGACTCAAGGACAAGGAGAAAGAATGGTGTCTTTGGTCTTCTACGGAAGAGAAGTAGGTTACTCTATGTGAATTCACGATGTCGGACTGTATAAACTGGCTAAAAAGTCAAGCCCGATTGCCTGCTTTCCTATTCTATACATACTCAAAGACAGTGACCGTAGGAAAGCTTTTTGCCCCTTCCTTTGATTGCCAGAGCAGACAAAGAAGTGAGGTGACCAGCTGACCTGCTTGTATGCCTGTTTCGGGTTGCTGTTCAAAGGGTAAAAGAGGTGACAGATAAGACAGATGCCAAATGTCTTAGAGAAGGAGCTGCACATGAAGGGGAAGAAACCCTCTGACTTTACTGTGATCGTATCCGCTCCTAGTCTTTGAGCCGTTTAAGCTCTTTCTTTTGGTGAATAGACGGTCCTTGACAGTGAATCAGATGCATCGTATAATAAGAGAGAGGCTGCACATAAAAAGAAAAGGGGAGTGAGTGGGCTAATGGCCCTAGCACACTTAGATAAGGCGAGGTTCTTAACGTAGCAGCCCTTTCTGCTGAGTGAATATCCCTTGCTTCTTAGCGCTCCGTGGGGGGCTTCTATCGAACGTTTTAATTTACTGAAGTAAGGCCCGCCCTTTACCTTTAGGTCAGAATGCCGCTATCATGTGCGGATAAGCCTTCCGATTAGCTGACTGAGACCATCTCCGGCTTCTAGCTGGTAGAACTAGATAGCTGTTAGAACGTCAGGGGCGTAGCGGCAAGCTATGGCAGTTTATTAAAGTCTGTAGCTCCTCAACGAAGGTAGGTCGGCTAAGCCACTAAGGAAGAGTTTTGAATCAATATCTGCTATCTGCCCACTGCCCATAAGCATGTCTGAATAAGCCTGCTGATTAGCTTAGCCCACCCCGACCGACTCTTTAGGAAGGTGTTATCTATTCCAAAACCAAGCTATCTATACCTGTAAGCCCACGGTTTCATTCCAATGCTTTGATTAGTTACGAAGACGTGAACCTTTACCTTTGTAAGTACAAAATCCTTAATCTTTAATCAGTTTTGGTAGTGAACGCACTACTCAAGCGGAGTAGCCAACATGCGCACATCATCCCCATAGGAGAAAGAGTCTCAAATAAAGGAACCCGATAGGCTTGAATGGGATGGCTTTTCTGGATGCCCCAGAAATGAGGCCTCCTCAGGGCAGAAAGGCTCTCAAAAGCAGGCGCGTACTAAGCCATTCCACTTCCCTCGTCCCTCGGACCATGAGCAGTGGTAAAGGCGCTTTAATCCTGGCTCATAGCCTTCCTCAGACCTTATTGACACGGGACGAGTCGCTATGATTCACTACGAAAATAGAAGCAGATGCACTAATCAATTCGAGCTAATTTACTCATCCCACCTCGAACTCTCATTTAGCGCATCGACTTTAGCACTACTTATATTATTCTAATCCAATTACAGAAAAGAAATCTACACCAGCGTATCCAGCATCAAAGGACAATAGCTCGTGTTGATAGGACTATCTTCAAGTGTTTGACCAAGGGTTGGAGTATCCAAGGTGAGCTGAAGGCGAACTGTTAGAGTAGATAAGCAGGTCTACCTCAGAGAAGATCATGGAATCATAACAGCACAGAAAGAGACGCTCCGAACTACTTCCGCTTGAGGTTGGTCGTATCACTATCGGTATTACAGAATAAAGAAGAGGAGCAATTCGCCCTTACTCAACCGATAAAAAGAATCTGTCTTCAGCGATTCTTTCTTTAAAGCGAAAGTGAAAGCGCAGATCGAGGCTTGTCGAAGATAAGGGACTCGACTTCCCCTGCCTTATTAAGGACTTCCCAACTTACCTAGCGGAAGAAAAAGAAAGGGGCAAGGACCTATAAAAATATCTAGGTCACTTCCACCAACAACTAAAGCTATTTCTTACTGGTGTGGATTCTCCACATAGAAACGATGGGATCTCTACAACTTGTTCCACAAACTCCAACTACTAGAAAGACTGAAACTGACTCCAATCAGTCAACTACCATCCATGAGCGGATACCATCGAGTAATGGCCTTTGTACATTAAAATATAATGATTCTTCTCTTTCTTTCATTCAAGTAAGATAGCGGGTCGAGAAAGACTAACAGCTAGCTCTCTGGATGGAGACGGGTAACTATCAATGAAAGGTGAGATCCGAATACGTGCCTTCACCTCATCGAAGGTTTAGAATCCTTGGGCAATAGCAGCAGTACAGGAAGCATCCAATTGACACAGATGTGGCACTTCCTTCCTTTCCGATCGGGAGGCACGTATCGAAGGGAAAGAGGTTGGAAAAGCTCTTACATTCATTCGAGAATAGCACTACTAGAGGGGAAGAGAGAGCACCAGATCTATTTCGGACAACTAATTCGGAACCTGTTATTAGTCCATGTGAGGAAGAAAAACGGTGCAAACTAAGGCTGTAAGGCGGAGCAAAAGATCTGAGACCCGCTCCTTTCTCCTCCAAAGCCATCTCTTCTCTCTAAATGACGGACTTCATCTCTTCTATTTATTTATAAATATAAAAAAGCACCCATCATCCCTTTTTCTCTTTTAACTAACTAAAAGAAAAACCATGCCTCTTCTAGGCAGCGTGTGGAATGGCCGGACCCTCTTGGATATATAACAAAGCAAAGGCTCTCCGTCTATGAAGTCTAAGAACTGCTGGTCCATCGTATATGGGCAATGTATGGACGGCGGTTCCGGGAAAGAAAGAAGCCCGCCCGAACCCAACTCTGTATACTTAGCCGGAAGCAGGGCATTCCACCGATTCGACTTAGAGAGAATTTCCCCTATAGAAAAAGAGCTTCTTTCCAGGATTCTTTCTTTAAATTAAAGGACTACAACTATTATCTGATAGTGAATAAATACATTACTCTGAGCCCCAAACCGAATCGGAGGAATAACGCTAGCGAGGGCCAAAGCTCTGCTTGGTCCACCACCTGGGGATAGCTAAGGGGTTACTTGGGAACCTACCTTTTAATAGTAATCCCAAGGGCATTGCTTGGGCTAAGTCAAAGTTGCTGATCTCTTTTTCTTCTATTCTGGGAAAGAAAGCTCCCACATCCTCTGCTGTCTCGCATCCATCGGGATGAGTCTTGCGTCTGTCTTCTCTTCGTAAACAACCTGTCCTCTCAAAAGCAAGTAAGCCAACTACCTTATTTAATTTAAGGAGTGAATCACATAAGCTATAAAGAATCTTCCTAATGCTCCCATGTCCGAATCCGTACCTCTCTAGCTGCTGCAGTAGCAGGCACGTATCGAAGGAGAAGAGGAGTAAGTTCCTACCTTCTTTGAAGTCTTTCTTTGCTTGTTCAGGTAAATGGCATAAGCCAAGGAAGGGGTATTCATTTCAAGAGATAGAGTTTCAGATGTTCTTCTCCAGAGGATCGTCTCCTTGAGATGCTAAGAATCGAGGGTAAAGAGTCCTTAGCCCGACTTCTTCGTCTTGACTACTGATAGTGCCAGCACACTCCTTAGGCCGAACCGACCAATGGTCAAAGTAATTGAAATTAGACCTTTTCAGGCCGTTTTCACATCCGGATATTCTATTTTCTCTCCCGGTGACAACAAGCGCTTTCCTAAGAGGTACTTCTACTGCTACTAGGAATGCCACTTACGGAGACTGGCTCCCAAGGAGAGGGGCTTCTAGCCAAAAATCCAGGGGTTTTAAAAACTTGAAAGATTGAAATGGACGTCGCCGAGTGGAAAAGCATTGATGAACAAAAAGACGGGGAAAATGATCAACTGGCAGGATTGAACTCTCACTTAGGAGGGAAAAGCGATCTTTTTAAGGGGCTAAAATAAAAAGCCAAAAAGAAACAACAACTACAGGCGAACAAACCGGGGCATGGCAACCCCAACAACATCCTGCTGAAGCAGGTCAAGGATCCCATCTAGAGAATTACAAAAGACATGCACACCTAAATGACCCGAGCCAATCAGCACACCGATTTCCTTCGCTAAGAGGTTAAGGCAAGCATGAGTTCAACCCTTTTCTCATCGGGCCAGGATCGATAGCCGTTCGACCTGAGGGAAGTGCGGTCAGATTAAGAATCACCAATGTCTTGGTCTTTACCTTCGCTTCGAGGGACAAGCACCGCATCTAGGTAAGCGGCATCTAATTTAATTGATTCACCGGACCATCTACGAAAATGGAAGAGATGTCTGTTAAGGTCGGCTTCATGAAAGCAAGCAAGTTTAGCGAAAATAGAGATGGAAAGAGATGGATTTTGCCCAGCCGTTGTCAGATCAATTCCCATTCATTCTTTAATGGAA